AGTAAAATGCCTGATTTTAAAAGGGTTATCGTGATAGGATAAATAATGTAATTTTATTACTTTTACTATTATCCAATTTTACATTTAACAGAATCAAACTGTAATCTTAAAATATCAAAAATTTTTGTGCACCATACACTAAAATGTAGAAAAGTAAGCTAAATTTTAAGCTGATGGGTTCATACCCCATATATAGAGGTAATCTCTCTTTTCTAATGCCCAATAATTCGATAAAAATCCTCTTTTTAAGAATATTAATTAGAGGTGTATTAATTTCGTTATGTGCTAATTCATGAATAGGAGCATGAATAGGTCTAGAAATTAATTTACTCTCCTTCATTCCTTTGCTTTCTTCCAACAAAAATATACTTTCAACAGAATCCTCTCTAAAATACTTCCTAATTCAAGCCATCGCATCATCTGTACTGCTTTTCCTAATTCTTTTAAAAACTAGTAATTTAGAAATATTTTACTTAACAAAAAACTGACCATGAAATAATTTAATTATAATCCCCTTATTAATAAAAATTGCATGTGCTCCTTTTCATTGATGATTACCATCAGTTGTTGAAGGCCTATCATGAATAAACTGTTTTATAATTTTATCAATTCAAAAAATTGCCCCATTAGTAATGATTTCTTATATAATTACTAATAGATATTTCATTCAATCCATAATTGTATTTTCTGCTTTCATTGGGGCTATTGGTGGTTTAAATCAAATTTCTCTACGTAAAATCCTATCTTTTTCATCAATTAATCATATTGGATGAATATTAACAACTATAATTTTAGGTTCAAATTTATGATTAATGTATTTTATCATTTATACAGCCAATATTATCACTATTATCTCGATAACAATAACATTTAAATTATCTTACATTTCACAAACTTTTAATTCATTCAACAATAAAAAAATTATTAAATTCACACTATTTATAGCCTTATTATCACTTGGAGGTTTACCTCCATTTTTAGGATTCTTCCCAAAATGAATTGCAATTCAATTTATAGCTCAAAATCTAATAATTTTCACCTCAACTATTTTAATTTTATCTTCTCTCCTTACCTTATACTACTACATACGAATTATATACACAACTCTTATAATTACAAACACCGAAATTATTTGAACTATTTCAATATACCCAAAAATTAATCACCCAAAAACAATTATATTTTCCCTTTGCTTCTTATTATTTGGAATATTAGTTTGCACTTTAATTTTATCTACATATTAAGACTTTAAGTTAAGTGCAAACTAATATCCTTCAAAGTTATAAATAAAGAGGTTTATCTTTAAGTCTTAGTATCTTTTTACACCTTCAGAATTGCATTCCAATATCATTCCATGAATATAAGACCTTTTTTATTATAATTTCCTGGTAAAAGAGAATACTCTCCTTAATAAATTTACAATTTATCACCTCAACCTCAGTCATTTTACCCTTCCTATATTTGCAACGATGATTATTTTCAACAAATCATAAAGATATTGGAACATTATATTTTATTTTTGGTGCTTGAGCAGGAATATTAGGAACATCATTAAGTATTTTAATTCGAACTGAATTAGGACAACCTGGTTCCTTAATTGGAGATGATCAAATTTATAATGTTATTGTTACTGCTCATGCTTTTATTATAATTTTTTTCATAGTAATACCTATTATAATTGGTGGTTTTGGTAATTGATTAGTACCATTAATATTAGGAGCACCTGATATAGCTTTTCCTCGAATAAATAACATAAGATTTTGACTTTTACCTCCATCCATTTTATTATTAATTATTAGAAGTATAGTTGAAAGAGGAGCCGGAACAGGTTGAACTGTATATCCCCCTCTCTCAGCAAGAATTGCACATGCAGGACCAGCTGTTGATTTAACCATTTTCTCACTTCATCTTGCAGGAATATCAAGAATTATAGGAGCTGTAAATTTCATTACAACTATAATTAATATAAAACCAACATATATAAACCAAACTCAAATACCTTTATTCGTTTGATCAGTAGGTATTACCGCTCTATTGTTATTATTATCACTACCTGTTTTAGCAGGAGCCATTACTATACTTTTAACTGATCGAAATCTCAACACATCATTTTTCGATCCAGCTGGAGGAGGAGATCCTATTTTATATCAACATTTATTTTGATTTTTTGGACACCCTGAAGTTTATATTTTAATTCTTCCTGGATTCGGTATAATCTCTCATGTTATCTCACATGAAAGCGGTAAAAAAGAAGCTTTTGGTAATTATGGAATAATCTGAGCTATATCCGCCATTGGATTTTTAGGTTTTGTTGTATGAGCTCATCATATATTTACAGTTGGTATAGACGTAGATACACGAGCTTACTTTACAGGAGCTACAATAATTATTGCTGTACCAACCGGAATTAAGATTTTTAGTTGACTAGCAACTATATATGGTTCAAAAATAATTCACAGACCAGCATCCTTATGAGCATTAGGTTTCATTTTCTTATTTACAGTTGGAGGATTAACTGGTGTAATCTTAGCTAATTCAGCCATCGATATCATTCTACATGACACTTATTATGTAGTAGCTCATTTTCACTACGTTTTATCTATAGGAGCAGTATTTGCTATTATAGCCGGATTTGTACACTGATATCCCTTATTTACCGGATTATCTTTAAATCCAAATTGATTAAAAAGTCAATTTTTCACTATATTTATTGGAGTTAATTTAACTTTCTTCCCTCAACATTTTCTAGGTTTAGCAGGAATACCTCGACGATATTCTGATTACCCTGATGCTTATACTTCCTGAAATATTGTATCATCCATAGGATCAATAATCTCATTTATTGCAGTAATAATATTTATTTTCATTTTATGAGAAAGTATAGCTTCTAATCGACCAGTTTTATATTCATCTCAAATAAATAGATCCATTGAATGAGCAAATAATTTACCTCCTGCAGAACATACTTATAATGAATTAACCTTAATTACTAAATAATTAATAACTAATATTTTACTTACAATTCTAATATGGCAGAAATGAGTGCAGCGGATTTAAGCCCCGCAAATAAAGTTTTTCATACTTTTTTTAGAACCAAATGTCTACATATGCAAATTTAGGTTTACAAGATAGTGCTTCACCATTAATAGAACAATTAATATATTTTCATGACCATTCAATATTTATCATTACTATAATTGTAATTTCAGTAGGTTATATAATTTTATCTCTAATAACAAATAAATATATTGATCGACATGTAATAGACGGTCAATATTTAGAAATTCTTTGAACAGTTTTACCCGCAATTGTTTTAATTTTTATTGCCTTACCTTCTCTCCGTATTCTTTATTTAATTGATGAAAATTCTAATCCTCTATTAACATTAAAAACTATTGGACATCAATGATATTGAAGTTACGAATATTCAGATTTCATTGATGTAGAGTTTGATTCATATATAATTCCTCAAAATGAACTTGATCTTTATAATATTCGATTATTAGAAGTAGATAATCGAACAACATTACCAATAAATACATTAACACGAATACTAATTACCTCAGAAGATGTTATTCACTCATGAACAATTCCAAGAGCTGGTGTAAAAGCTGACGCTACTCCAGGTCGAATAAATCAAGCAACATTCTGATTCAATCGACCTGGAGTATTTTATGGTCAATGTTCAGAAATTTGCGGTGCAAATCATAGTTTTATACCTATTGTTATCGAAAGTACTTCAACAAATGATTTCCTAAATTGAATCTCAAATATTTCAGAATCATCAGATGACTGAAAAGCAAGTAATGGTCTCTTAAACCAGTTCATAGTAATTTAGCAATTACTTCTGATGACCAATAAGAAGTTAGTTAAATTTATAACATTAGTATGTCATACTAAAATTATTAAAATATTAATACATCTTAATCCCTCAAATAATACCTTTAAGTTGATTTATATTATTTATATTTTTTTCAATCTTACTAATTTTATTTAATACTTTAAATTATTATGCTCCCTACAATAAAGCAATTTCTCTTTCATCAACAAAACCATTAATTAAAATCCTGCCTTGAAAATGATAACAAATTTATTTTCAGTCTTTGATCCCTCATCAAATATTATAAATTTATCCATTAACTGAATAAGAACATTTATTGGGTTAATATTAATTCCTACTTCAATATGAATAATTCCGTCCCGAAGAACAATCTTATGAAACTTAATTATTAATAAACTTCATGAAGAATTTAAATTATTAATTGGAAAAAAAAAAATTAATAAAGGATCAACTTTCATTTTTATTTCCATTTTTTCAATTATTTTATATAATAATTTTATAGGTCTTTTCCCATACATTTTTACCAGAACAAGTCATATAGTAATAACTTTATCATTAGCTCTACCTTTATGATTAAGATTTATAATTTTTGGATGAATTAATAATACAAAGCATATATTCGCCCATTTAGTTCCTCAAGGAACACCTGGAGCACTTATACCATTTATAGTATGTATTGAAACAATTAGAAATATTATTCGACCTGGTACATTAGCTAATCGTCTTGCTGCTAATATAATTGCCGGACATTTACTAATAACTTTATTAGGAAATACAGGTAGAACAATAATAATATCTTTATTACCTCTTTTAATTATTACACAAATTCTTTTATTAACTTTAGAATCTGCAGTAGCTATTATTCAATCATATGTTTTTGCAGTACTAAGAACACTTTATTCTAGAGAAGTAAATTAATAATGTCAATACATATTAATCATCCATATCATTTAGTTACTTACAGTCCTTGACCTATTATTGCAGCATCTAGTATTATAATTGCAATAACAGGTTTCATTAAATTTTCATATGAATTTAATGAAAAACTTATATTCTTAGGTATTTTAATCCTAACTTTAACTACCATTCAATGATGGCGAGATGTAATTCGAGAAAGTACTTATCAAGGATGTCATACTAAAATCGTAATAACAGGTTTACGATGAGGTATAATTTTATTTATTGTTTCAGAAGTTTTTTTCTTTGTTTCATTTTTTTGAACTTTTTATCATAGAAGTCTTGCTCCTGCAGTAGAATTAGGGTCTTTATGACCACCATTAGGTATTATCCCTTTTAATGCTCTACAAGTTCCCCTTCTAAATACCACAGTATTATTAGCTTCAGGAATTACAATCACTTGAAGTCATCACGGATTATTAGAAAATAATTATAATCAAGCAACACAAGGATTAATATTTACTATTTTATTAGGAATTTATTTTACTGCCTTACAACTCTATGAATATTTAGAAGCACCTTTTACTATTGCGGATTCAGTTTTTGGTTCAACTTTTTTTGTAGCTACAGGATTTCATGGTCTTCATGTAATTATTGGAACTACATTTCTTATTACATGTTTATTACGTATACTATTTATACATTTCACATCTAATCACCATTTTGGTTTTGAAGCAGCTGCTTGATATTGACATTTTGTTGATGTTGTTTGATTATTTTTATATATTTCAATTTATTGATGAGGTAGATAATTATTTATTTAGTATAATAAGTACTTTTGATTTCCAATCAAAAAGTCTAATATAATTTAGAATAAATAATTCAAATTTTAAGTATTATAGCTATAATTGTATTAACAATTGCATTTATTGTAATAATCTTAACTAATTTTTTATCAAAAAAAAATATTGAAGATCGTGAAAAAGTATCACCTTTTGAATGTGGATTTGATCCTATTAGATCATCCCGTCTACCTTTTTCTTCACGTTTTTTTTTAATTGCCATTATTTTTTTAATTTTCGATGTTGAAATTGCCTTTATTTTACCAATAACAATTATCCTACCAAATTCAAATATATTTATTTGAATATACACAAGAATAATATTCCTATTAATTTTAACCATTGGTCTTTATCACGAATGAAATCAAGGATCATTAGAATGAGCTTCTTAAAACTATTATAATAAGGGTAGTAGTTAATTATAACATTTGATTTGCACTCAAAAAGTATTGAACTATCAATCTTCCTTAATATAAGTAAGAAACAAATCAATTGTAATCAGTTTCGACCTGATAGTAAGATATAATAATATCCTTATTTACTTTAATTGAAACCAAATTAGAGGTATATCACTGTTAATGATAAAAATGAATTGTTTATTCCAATTAAGAAGATGTGAAGATCGAATAAAAGCTGCTAACTTATTATTCAAGTGGTTTAAATCCATTTACATCTTATATTTATATAGTTTAAAAATAAAACATTACATTTTCATTGTAAAAATAAAATATTTATTTTTATAAATAATTAGTTTTTTAATTTATTCAAAGATAATTATTATCTCAATAACAGCTTCAATGTTATACTCTATATAAGATATTTGAATAAATAATTAATAAAATTAAAATAATACTAATTAAAAAAATAATTAAATAAGATTTCAATTCATTAGTTTGAAACCACTGATTTAAACTTCCTAATTTTATTATAACATAATATAAATTTTGAGCACCAAAAAATTCACTTCAGCCTAAATCAATATTTTTAATAGAACGTAAACCAATTGTTAAAGGTATATAACTAACTCCTTTAGTAAAAATTAAAGGTATAAATCATATAGAGCCTGAAAAAATAATCATACTATAATATTTAAAAAAATTAAAATAATAATTTAATCTATATTTAAATAAAATTCTCCCTAATCATAAACCAATTAAACTAACAAAAATAGGTATTATTTTCATTATAAAAGGTAAACAAATAAAATAAGGAGAATAAAAAATTATTCAATTTAATATTCTTCCTCCAAATACTGCAAAAATTATTAACCCCATTATACCAAATATTATTATTCAACTTTCTTCACTTAATTTAAATATTGGAATTAAATTAAAATCTCCTCATAAAACATAATAAAATAAACGAAAAGAATAACATACAGTTAAACCTGTAGAAAAAAAATATAAAAAATACATAAATATATTTAAATTTCTTAAAGATACTACCTCTAAAATTATATCTTTTGAATAAAAACCTGCTAAAAAAGGTATTCCACATAAAGCAAAATTAGATACTATAAAACAAGTAGATGTTAAAGGTATAAATATTGATAAATTTCCTATAAAACGAATATCTTGAAAATTTTTCACATTATGAATAACTATTCCAGCACACATAAATAATAATGCTTTAAATAAAGCATGAGTTAATAAATGAAAAAAAGCCAAATCCGCAAAACCTAAAGATAAAATTCTTATTATTAATCCTAATTGACTTAAAGTTGATAAAGCAATAATTTTCTTTAAATCATATTCAAAATTAGCCCCTAAACCTGATATAAATATTGTTAAAACAGAAACCACTAATAAAAATCTTAATAATCAATTAGGAAAAGCTTTTCTAAATCGAATTAAAAGATAAACCCCTGCAGTAACTAAAGTAGATGAATGAACTAAAGCTGATACAGGTGTTGGAGCTGCTATTGCAGCAGGTAATCAAGCAGAAAAAGGAATTTGAGCACTTTTTGTTATTCCTGCTAAAACAACCAAAAATGAAATTAAACATAATTCATATTTATTTATTATACAATCCAAATAATAAATATAATTTCATCTACCAAAATTTAATATTCATGCAATAGCTATTAATAAAGCAACATCACCTACACGATTTGATAAAGCAGTTAATATACCAGCATTATAAGATTTAACATTTTGATAATAAATAACTAAACAATAAGATACTAAACCTAATCCATCCCAACCTAATAAAATTCTAATTAAATTAGGACTAATAATCAAAAAAATCATTGACAAAACAAATATTAATACTAAAAAAATAAATCGATTCAATGTAATGTCTCCAGATATATAATCTTCACTATATAAAATTACTAATGATGAAATTAATCTAACAAAACTTATAAATAATAATGATATTCAATCTAATAATAATGTCATAACAATTGAAGAAGAATTTAAATTAACAATTTCTCATTCAATAAAATAAATTAAATCATTTATAATAAAATATATTCTAAACACAAAATTCAATAAAGAAAAAAATATTAATAAAAAAAATCTAATAAAACATAATGATAAATATAACATTAACCTAAGATAATTTTTTATATCTATGACACCACAAATCATAATTTTTCTTAAACTACTTAAGTTTAAAATCAAATTAATACAAAATCTCTTTTTAAAATTAACAAATTTAAAGGTAATCAATGTAATATTAATAATAAATATTCACGACAATAACCTCTAACTCTACTATATATTCCGGAATAATAAATTCCATGTTGACTATAAGAATATAAATATAATGTATAAGCAGCTCTGAAAAAAGAAACTAATATAAGAAATAATATAACTATTCATATCCATCCAATTATTCTATTAAGTAATCCAATTTCTCCTAATAAATTTAATGAAGGAGGAGCTGCTATATTACAAGAAGAAAGTAAAAATCATCATAAAGCTATTCTCGGCATCAAATTTAATAAACCTTTATTAATTAATAATCTTCGTCTGCCTAAACGCTCATATCTAATATTTGCTAAACAAAATAATCCAGAAGAACATAAACCATGAGCAATTATTAAAACAAAAGTTATATAAAGTCCTCAAACATTTAATGTTATTAATCCTCCAACTACTAATCCTATATGAGCTACAGATGAATAAGCAATTAAAGCTTTTATATCTACTTGTCGTAAACATATTAATCTAACTAAAAAACCACCAACTAATCTAATTGATAATCAAAATACATTAATTATTACACCAACTCTTATTAAATATTCAAATACACGTAATAATCCATATCCCCCTAATTTAAGTAATACTCCAGCCAAAATTATAGAACCAGAAACTGGAGCTTCAACATGAGCTTTTGGTAATCATAAATGCAACAAATATATTGGTATTTTAACTAAAAAAGCCAAAATTATTTTTAAATATAAATAAAGACTCATAATATCATTTATATATATTAAAGAAAAAACCAAATAATTTAAATTACTATAAATATATATAATTCCTAATAATAAAGGTAAAGAAGCAAATAAAGTATAAAAAAGTAAATAAATCCCAGCTTGTAAACGCTCCGGTTGATAACCTCAACCAAAAATTAAAAATAAAGTTGGAATTAAACTTCCTTCAAAAAAAAAATAAAATGAAATTATATTGATTCTACAAAAAGTACAATATAATATTAATAGTAATATTAAAATTATAAACAAAAATAATTTATTATAAAATTTATATCGAATCACAGAATAACTTGCCAAAATTATTAATACACAAATTCAAAAACTTAATATTATTAACCCAAAAGACAAATAGTCAAAACCAAAAATATAACTTAAATTTCTTCAATAAAAAAAATCAATATTAATTAAAAACATTAAAGATACAAAAAATAATAAATTTTGAATTAAATATCATCCTCCATTTACAAAACATAAAGGGGTTAAAAAAACTAAATACAAAATATAACTTAACATTGTAATAAACCAAAAGAATTAAAATAATCATTACCATGAGTACGAATTATAGATACTAAAATTGATAACCCCAATACACCTTCACAAACAGCAAATGATAAAAAAAATATAGTTATATATAATTCCCCATTTATTAACAGCAAATAGTTATATAAAGCAATAAATAAAATTAAAACAATAAATTCTAATCTTAATAAAGTTATTAGTAAATGCTTACGTTTAGAAGAAAAAACCCATAAACCACAAAAAAATATAACAATCAAAACTATTAACATTAAAAAGTTTTAATAGTTTAATATAAAACATTGGTCTTGTAAACCAAAAATAAGTTTAACTTTTAAAACTTCAAAGAAAAGAAAAATTCTTATCATTAATTTCCAAAACTAATATTTTATTTAAACTATTCTTTGATATTATAAATACATTACTTAGTATTAGCTTATCTTTAAGAATAATTTTTTTATTTTTAGATCACCCTTTATCAATAGGTTTAATTTTATTTCTTCAAGCAATTACCATATGTTTAATTAGAGGTTTTATATCATTAAGATTTTGATTTTCTTATATTTTATTATTAATTTATCTAGGTGGAATACTTGTTTTATTTATATATGTTACCAGATTAGCTTCAAATGAAATATTTATTTATTCAAATAAAATACTCATAATAATTATATCTTTACCTATTATTTTATTTAGAATTTACCATCTTTATATTTATTATCCCATAAATCTACATGAAAATATAGAAAATAGATTAATTTTAAACTTTATATCAAATAATTTTTTATTAAAAATATATAATCAACCAAATAATATAATAACAATTCTAATTGCTTCATATTTATTTTTAACTTTAATTGCAGTAGTAAAAATTATTAATATTGACAAAGGACCATTACGAAAAATAAATTAATGAATAAACCTTTACGTAAAATTCATCCTTTAATTAAAATTTCTAATAATGCTTTAGTCGATTTACCTACACCTTCTAATATTTCATCCTGATGAAATTTTGGATCCCTTTTAGGTCTATGTTTAGGTATTCAAATTATAACAGGATTATTTTTAGCTATACATTATTCAGCTCATATTGATTTAGCCTTCTCAAGAGTAGCTCATATTTGTCGGGATGTAAATTACGGTTGAATATTACGTACACTTCATGCTAATGGTGCTTCAATATTCTTTATTTGTATTTATTTACACATCGGCCGAGGTATATACTATGGTTCATATAAATTCTATTATACTTGAATAGTAGGAGTAATTATTTTATTTTTAGTTATAGCAACAGCTTTTATAGGTTATGTTTTACCTTGAGGGCAAATATCTTTTTGAGGAGCAACCGTAATTACTAATTTATTATCCGCTATTCCATATTTAGGTATTGATTTAGTTCAATGAGTTTGAGGGGGATTTGCAGTTGATAATGCAACACTAAATCGATTCTTCACTTTTCATTTTGTTCTACCATTTATTGTAGCAGCTACAGTAATAATTCATTTACTTTTTCTTCATCAAACAGGATCTAATAATCCTTTAGGAGTAAATAGTAATATTGATAAAATCCCTTTTCACCCCTATTTTACATTTAAAGATATTTTAGGATTTATTATTTTATTTATACTTTTATCTATTTTATCATTAAAAGAACCTTATATTTTAGGAGATCCTGATAATTTCACACCTGCAAACCCTCTCGTTACACCCGTACATATTCAACCAGAATGATATTTTCTATTCGCTTATGCAATTTTACGATCAATTCCTAATAAATTAGGAGGGGTAATTGCCCTTGTTATATCTATTGCAATTTTATTTTTTATACCTTTCATAAGAACTAACTCACGGGGATTACAATATTATCCTATTAATCAATCAATATTTTGATTTATAGTAGTAATTGTTATTTTATTAACATGAATTGGAGCACGTCCAGTTGAAGACCCTTATATTTTAACTGGACAAATTCTTACTGTTTTATATTTCCTTTATTATATTCTAAATCCTTTAATTATTAAAATATGAGATAACATTTTATACCAATAATAATTAATCAGTTATAAACTTAAAGAATAAGCTTATGTTTTGAAATCATAATGAAAGGGTTAAATTCCCTTATTAACTTCTATTACTTATTTAAACCTTTAAAAGAAAATTTTTAAACCTAAAAAAAAAAATAAAAAATTCAAAGACAATGGCAAAAATCTTTTCCATGCTAAATATATCAATTTATCATATCGATACCGAGGTAATGTTCCTCGCACTCAAACATATAAAAAAGCAATAAAAATCAATTTTAAATAAAATATAAATGAATTTAAATCAGAACCAAGAAAAATTACACATATTAATATTCTCATAAATAAAATTCTAGAATATTCACTCAAAAAAATTAATGCAAATCCTCCACTTCCATATTCAACATTAAATCCTGAAACTAATTCTGATTCACCTTCAGCAAAATCAAAAGGACTTCGATTAGTTTCAGCAAGACATGAAACAAATCAAACATTACATAAAGGTAAGCATAAAAATAAAAATCAAATTCCCGTTTGATAATAAAAAAAATCAAGCAATGAATATCTACTAATTAAAAAAATAAAAGACAATAAAATTAAAGCTAAACTTACTTCATAGGAAATTGTTTGAGCTACCGCACGTAAACCCCCTAATAAAGCATAATTAGAATTTGATGATCAACCAGCTAATATAACTGTATATACTCCTATTCTAGTACAAACTAAAAAAAAAAATAAACCCAAATTATATATATATAAACCTCTTATATAAGGTATTAATATTCATAAAATTAAAGATAAAAATAAAGAAAATACTGGGCAAATATAATATAATAAATAATTAGAAACTAAAGGATTTATGTGTTCTTTACAAAATAACTTAACAGCATCACTAAAAGGTTGTAAAATCCCTACAAAACCAACTTTATTAGGTCCTTTTCGAAGATGAATATAACCTAAAACCCTTCGTTCCAATAAAGTAAAAAAAGCAACACCAATTATAACAAAAATAATTAAAATTAAACTCACTAATAACATTACAATTAATTCCTTTAACATTTTACTATCTATAATAATAATTATATTTTCAGATTCTAAATCCGCTGCACTCATTTCTGCCAAAATAGTTTTAATTAATAATATTCAATTAAATAAAAATTATTTTAAATATTTGGTCCTCTCGTACTAAAACATTTAATAATATTAAAGATAGAAACCAACCTGGCTCACGCCGGTTTAAACTCAGATCATGTAAGATTTTAAAGGTCGAACAGACCTAGTTTATTAAACATCTACACCTAAAACTAATCTTAATCCAACATCGAGGTCACAATCTTTTTTTTCGATATGAACTCTCAAAAAAAATTATGCTGTTATCCCTAAGGTAATTTAATCTTTTAATCATTAATTATGGATCATATAACTAATTATATTATTAAAATCAAAAAAGAGTTTATTTTATCTTTTAATCACCCCAATTAAATAAATTTAATAATAACTAAAAATTTTTAATTAACTCAACTAATTATTTCATTTATTAAACTCTATAGGGTCTTCTCGTCCCTTAATCATATTTAAGCTTTTTTACTTAAAACCTAAATTCAATCACAAAATTAATATAAAACAGAATTCACCTCATCCAACCATTCATACCAGCCTTCAATTAAAAGACTAATGATTATGCTACCTTTGCACAGTCAAAATACTGCGGCCCTTTAAAAACTTCAGTGGGCAGGCCAAATCTCATATACAATTTCAAGAAACCATGTTTTTAATAAACAGGTGAGTGAAATATTTGCCTAATTCTTTATATTAACACTTCAAAAATAATTTAATTTAATACATTTAACAATTTACTAATTAAATCATATATTCTAAAATTTTTAAATTTAACCTAACATTTTAATACAAAAATTAAATAACAATTAAAAATTAATAAAAATAAGAATTAAATTTTAACATCCTTAAATTAATAACAAATTCTAAATTTATAAAATCCTCTAAGTAAATCATATATTATAATTTTATTTTAAAAAGTTAATCCCTCTTAAAATTAAGAACACAAAATATTTTAATATCAAAATATCAAATAATTTATATCCTCTGAATTAAATTCATTTATTAAAAAACTAGATATCCTTAAAAACGATTAACATTTCATTACCAATTAAGAATTATTAATATTTATAAAATAATAACTAATATACTTAATTAAATCTTTTAAATTCGAGAATAAAAAATTTTTAATTCATTTCAATATACTCTGATACACAAGATACAATTAATTAAATTGCCTTTTATTAATTATAATAAATTCATTTAAATTTCATTCACAATACTAATTCACTTTAGTAAATTTAATTTCATCAATTTATTTTACGATTAACATAAATTTATTTAATTTAAACTTTTTAATTCAAAATTCAACAAAAACAATTATATCAATTTCAGATTACATCGAATTGCACGATAAATAATTTCAGTGTAAATGAAAATCTTAACTTTAAGTTTAATCTGACAATTACTTTCTAGGTACATCTTCCGATACACCTACTTTGTTACGACTTATCTCATCTTATAATGAGAGCGACGGGCGATGTGTACATATTATAGAGCCTAAAATCATTTTAATAATCTCTATAAAATTACAATTAAATCCACCTTCAAATTATATTTCAATAATAATCCATATAAATAAATTCTATTGTAATCCATTATTCAACTTATATATTACTGCACCTTGACTTGAAATATTAATTAATTTTATATTAAGAAAATAATCTAAAAATATATTCTTAAACAGCGGTATACAAAAAATAATATAAGTAAGGTTCAACGTGGATTATCGATTACATAACAGATTCCTCTAAATAGACTATAATACCGCCAAATTCTTTAAGTTTTAAGACCATAACTACTAATACTCCGACTTAAAATTTTACAATAAAAATAATAGGGTATCTAATCCTAGTTTATATCTTCAATTTCATAAAAATCATACTAAAATTTATATACTCTTAAAGTATTATAAATATTTCACCTTAAAATACCTCAATTTTATATTATAATTAATATTAATTATTTAAAAGCCAATAATATTCACTTGATTTTGCTGAATAACCGCGGATGCTGGCACAACTTTTACCAAACCTTTCAACGTTTACTAAATCTAAATTAACTTAATATCAATAATACTATCTACTGTCAATATATTTAAACAAAATTTCCTTTAGAAATTCTATTTTATTACACAAATTTACATATAAATTAACGTTATAATAAATATTTTAAGCAAGAATAAAACTTAAATCTTTACCTAAAACCATAAAAATGGATCGGTTTTTGGGCAAAATAACGGAATTCCTCAAACTGTGGAGACTTAAATTTCCTTTCAAACCATAAAAATGGATCGGTTTTTGGGCAAAATAATGGATATTCCTCAACTGTGGAGACTTAAATTTCCTTTCAAACCATAAAAATGGATCGGTTTTTGGGCAAAATAACGGATATTCCTCAAACTGTGGAGACTTAAGTAAAGAATAGGCCCTACCCTACCTACCGATTGAAGTTTTGCCCAAAAACTCGATTTAAATAATTTGTTAAAACATTGGAATAACAAAAAGAAGTAAATATTACAAGTGAAAATTAAACTTAAATTTCCTTTCAAACCATAAAAATGGATCGGTTTTTGGGCAAAATAACGGATATTCCTCAAACTGTGGAGACTTAAGTAAAGAATAGGCCCTACCCTACCTACCGATTGAAGTTTTGCCCAAAAACTCGATTTAAATAATTTGTTAAAACATTGGAATAACAAAAAGAAGTAAATATTACAAGTGAAAATTAAACTTAAATTTCCTTTCAAACCATAAAAATGGATCGGTTTTTGGGCAAAATAACGGATATTCCTCAAACTGTGGAGACTTAAGTAAAGAATAGGCCCTACCCTACCTACCGATTGAAGTTTTGCCCAAAAACTCGATTTAAATAATTTGTTAAAACATTGGAATAACAAAAAGAAGTTTCAATACTCTTGATTAATTTCTAATTATAATATTATTACTTTACAGTATCATAATTCCAATTACATGAATTCCATTTTTTTTTTATTTATAAATGGAATCATGTAATTGAAATTATGATACTGTAAGTATATAATAATATATTTAATATAATATCTTTATCTTATTGAATTCTTTTAATAAATAATATGGTAATACACCTCTTATGTATTTATTATTCTGACCCTTTATAAATTCCCATATAGGTTTTTATACATTATATAAATAAAGGTGTTAATTTATACGAATAATGTAAATAAATCTTTCTTGATAAGATCTTAAATATAAAAAAGGTAAATATATAATATTAAGTTCTTATTATACTATGCAATGAAATATTACTCAACTATACCTAGTTTAAAGTAATACCTATAATAAAGTGAAAAACCGTTCCAATACATTAAAAATTTCTTTAAACAACAAAAAAAAATGAAATTTCTA